TTCTCGAATATGTGATTGAGAGAGAAAGGGTTTAATCCTTTATATTTTCTATTTTAGGAAATAAAGTTTTTGATCGGAATAGGAATCAAACCGAAAGCAAAGATCCTTTAACTATTCCTTTAACTATTAAAGGGTTAGAAAAACGAATCACACTTTTACCACTAAACTATACCCGCTACAGTGTGATTATTGTATACAACTGGACCTTTTGTCGAACAGGGAAATTGGACAGAATAATAGTAAATTTTTAAAGTTAGTATCCTCTCAAAAGAATAAAAATTCTAGTTTTGACCTTTTTTGTTTTCGTATATCGAACTATCATTTCTTCCCTTTTTATTCTTGCTTGAATATTTTGTATTCCGCTTTCTAATTTTCTAATTTTATAGAATACTAAGCTATTTTCCAAATCAGATAAATCATTCTTATTTATCTAGAATCTATTTAATTTCAAATTAAAATTGTTTTTGTTTGAACAAAAAAGGCCCGGTTAGGGGCTGAACAGGCCGGGCCGTGGTAATAAAAAAAAGACGGGTCCTTTGAACAAGATCAAAAAGGGAGAATTCCTTTTTTTTTTACTTTTTTTTATATTGTTTTGTTGGCACTTTACAGCCCCTTTTTTATTTAACGAAATTAAATTGCTGCTAAAAAGTGTACATATCCATATAATATCTATATAATAAATATTCCTTACTTTTTGTGTAATTTAACAGCGTCTTCAATTGGGAGAGATGGCTGAGTGGACTAAAGCGACGGATTGCTAATCCGTTGTACGAGTTATTCGTACCGAGGGTTCGAATCCCTTTCTTTCCTCTTCCGTTGATGACTTTATTTTTTTTTTCCAAATTGTCAAAAAACTTTTTGTTCCTAGTTAAACATAAAAAATCTTCAAAAAATGTAAAATAAAAGATACCTTTTATTCTTCACGTCCAGGATTACGTCCTGGATCATTAGATAGGAATCCAAAGATGAAGAGAGAAACAAAAAATATCACTACTGTATAAACGAAGAGTTTGAGAGTAAGCATTCTAAAATCTCCAAAATAAAATTTTTATTCGAAAAAAAAATAGAATAGGTTCTACAGTTTTCTACCGCATATCCTCTGTGAATACTAATAACCAAATTCGAAATAGAAAAGGATTTTCAGAAATTCATTTTGAAAAAGAGTTTTCTATTAACCAAAATCTAAATATCTTTTAGATCCGATCAATTGTTAGGATTTATTATCAACTAAAGTAAAGCAGCCATTTTATCGTCGATTTTAAAATGAAATATTTTATCGAAAACTTACAGCAGCTTGCCAAACAAAAGCTAAGAGAAAAAATAGCACAGGTATGACGGGCATAACATCTATGATTGGATTCAAAAAAGCATAGGCCTCGGGCAATTTTCCGAAGAAAAAGCTACTTGAATATGAAAAAAAGGCATAATGGCAGATCCCTATCAAACTACAAATATTAAGCATAGCAGACATTTTGTTCTATGAGATAATTCCATTTCGATTGAGTTATTTATATAATATAAATATATAAATAAAAGGAAAAGGTAAAAAAAAAGGGAGACAAAGAGTCTCTCTTTTTTTTGAATCCGCCCAACCAAAAGTCCTCCAATTCTCAAAAGAGAATAGAAGAAATCATACTTTTCATACAATATCTTAATTGAATTATATCTAATGATCAATAAATTAAGTTACATTCTCTATTTACGCGTATTAAAATATTAATAAAAATTTAGTTGACAAAAAATCAATATTAATATTATTAATATTGTTGATTATTCGTGTCGAATAGAAATCTAAATGGGGCGTGGCCAAGTGGTAAGGCAACGGGTTTTGGTCCCGCTATTCGGAGGTTCGAATCCTTCCGTCCCAGAGCATATCCTTTATCACCTTTATTCATAAATGGAACCAACGACTATTCATGATTCCCTAATAGTAAAACTTCGTTTGAAACGATGTGGTAGAAAGCAACGTGCGACTTGAAGGACACGATCCACTGTGTATTCCTTCTTCTATCCATCATCTTCTATTTCTATAGTTCTATAGAAACGAAGGTGCTCTTGTCTCGACATCCGTTGGGAGGGTAAAATGTAAATCAAAAAATTGAAATAACTTCGTAAACTGTAAATCTATATAAATTGAAGGGATCCCAATCGAGCAAATTTCCAATTCAAAAGTAATATTTGTTAGAATAAATTAAACCTTTTTGATCCCAAGTGTATATAATGTGTGAATGAATCGTCCGTAGGATTTTTTTATTTTGATAGAAGGAAATAAAAAAAGGGGGGGTAGGGGCTTGTATATACCTATAACTTTTGCTAACCTTTACTTATTTTTTTTTCGTTATAGTTATAGTTCCCCCTTCGTTCGGTTCGATTCGTAGATATTTATCATTGTTTTCGTCGAATTTCATGTTCGATAATGACAAAACTTTATTTTTTAATTTTATTGATGCTATAAAATTGGGACATTCCCATTCAATGGCATCCAATGGATGGGAACCCT